ATCTTGCTCGTGAGGGTAATGAAATTATCCGCGAGGCTTGCAAATGGAGTCCTGAACTAGCTGCTGCTTGTGAAGTATGGAAAGAGATCAAATTTGAATTTGAAGCGATGGATACTTTGTAATTTTGTAATCCAGTAATTGCTGTTACCGCCCGTTCACTTAATTGAATTGTAATTAAACTCGGCTCAATCCTTTTATTTAGTAAAAGAGATTGAGCCGAAGAAAAATACAAGGACTTTATATAATATATATATTTTGGATTTAAGATCTTGTATATCTATACTTGGTATATCTATATAAGTATAGATATATCCAAAATAAAGAAAATAAAAGACTAAGCAACTCAAAAAAAAGTTTCTATTGTTGTGGTGGATCCACAATTAATCCTATGGATCAGGATTGGAGTATTTTTTTATATCCTGTAGTTTTGACCCACGAATCGAGCCAAGTATCACACACAACCCCTTACTACCTCATCCCATCCTGTATATTGTCCTTTTCGGTCTATGTCGGAATAGAAATCGATTATTCGACGAGTTTTACGAAAAAATTCTTCATAAGCAAACGAACAAATAGTTCTTTTTTTTTTTTTTACAAATTTAACACGACATGGGAAACTCCTTTTTCTATTTCTAACCGAAAAAGGTTCCATCATATAATATATAATGAAGTGAGAGCCCGGATTCCCACAAAAAGGAATCGTTTCTTTCAATCCTCGCTCATTCTTAGTTATAGTTAATAATCCTAGTGATTGGATTTAGATGCTTATTCTGATAAGAAATGAAATATTCAAACGATTTGTTTTTTATTTTTATCGAATGACTATTCATCTCTTTTATTTTTATGTAAATTGGGGGCAAAAAAGCTCTATGGAAAAACGGTGGTTCAATTCAATGTTGTCTAATGAAGAGTTCAAATTCAGGTGTGGACTAAGTCAAGCAATGGACAGTCTTGGTCCTATTGAAAGTACCGGTGGAAGTAGAAGTAAAGACCAGGTTATAACTGATACGGGTAAAAACATTCCTCATTCGAGTGATAGTGGCAGTAATGTTGATCATTTATTTGGCGCTAGGAATATTCGGAATTTCATCTCTGATGACACCTTTTTAGTTAGGGATAGTAATGGGGACAGTTATTCCATATATTTTGATATTGAAAATCAGATTTTTGAGATTGACAATGATCCCTCGTTTCTGGATGAAGTAGAAAGTTCGTTTTATAGTTATCTGAATAATGAATCCAAGAGTGACGACCCCCACTCTGATCATTGCATGTATGATACTAAATATAGTTGGAATAATTACATTAATAGTTGCATTGACAGTTATCTTCGTTCTCAAATCCGTATTGATAGTAGCGACAATTACATTGATAGTTACATTTATGGCGAAAGTGGAAATAGTAGTGAAAGCAAAAATTACAATACTAATACAAAGGATAGTGATTTAACTCAAAGTTCGGATGATCTCGATGTAACTCAAAAGTACAGGCATTTATGGGTCCAATGCGAAAATTGCTATGGATTAAATTATAAGAAATTTTTTAAGTCAAAAATGAATATTTGTGAGCAATGTGGATCTCATTTGAAAATGAGTAGTTCAGATAGAATCGAACTTTTGATTGATCCGGGTACTTGGGGTCCTTTGGATGAAGACATGGTTTCTCTGGATCCCATTGAATTTCATTCGGAGGAGGAACCTTATAAAGATCGTATTGATTCTTATCAAAGAAAGACGGGATTAACTGAAGCTGTTCAAACAGGTATAGGTCAGCTAAATGGTATTCCCATAGCAATTGGAGTTATGGATTTTCAGTTTATGGGGGGTAGTATGGGATCTGTAGTAGGCGAGAAAATAACCCGTTTGATCGAATATGCTACAAATAAAGTTCTACCTCTTATTCTAGTGTGTGCTTCTGGAGGAGCACGTATGCAAGAAGGAAGTTTGAGCTTGATGCAAATGGCTAAAATATCCTCTGCCTTATATAATTATCAATTAAATAAAAGGCTATTTTATGTATCCATCCTTACATCTCCTACTACTGGTGGGGTGACAGCTAGTTTTGGTATGTTAGGGGATATCATTATTGCCGAACCCAACGCTTACATTGCATTTGCGGGTAAAAGAGTAATTGAACAAACATTGAATAAGACAGTACCTGAGGGTTCACAAACGGCTGAATACTTATTCTATAAGGGCTTATTCGACCCAATTGTACCACGTAATCCTTTAAAGGGTGTTCTGAGTGAGTTATTTCAGCTCCACACTTTCTTTCCTTTGACTTTGAATACAAATTCAATCAAGTAGCGTTTTTAAAATTATATTGTGAATTAATTATCAGAATCAAAGTTAAAATCAGAAGAATGAGGTTTGCGTTTTCTTTGGTGACATAAGATCTAATTGTAATAAAGAATCAAACAAAAATTGCCAATTGTTTTTACCATGTTCTTGATTAGTAATAGTAGTAATCAGACAGTAAGATAAAAGAGCGGATTGGATTCTTCTTTTCGCGAAATTAAGCAAGGTAAAATAAAACGAATTTCATGTTATCCTTTACGTATGTATAGATAATAGAAATAGAATTCAAATATATATCGAAATAGAAGGAGACGTCTTGCATTTTTATATATCTCTCGCCAACTCCCATTTTTACTAAAAATGGAGTCGGATTCTAACGAAAATCTTTCGGAAATTTGTAAGAAACTTTTTCTTTTTCATTTCGTTCTACATTACTTGCACTTATTATATACTCACTTATAGTTATAGTATAATTATTATAAGATATCTTTATAACACTATTAATAATAACAGGTACAAATATTTAATCGAGGTACCCATCCTATGACAACTCTTAACTTACCCTCTATTTTTGTGCCTTTGGTGGGTCTAGTATTTCCAGCAATTGCAATGGCTTCTTTATCTCTTCATGTTCAAAAAAACAAAATTTTTTAGATTTGATTGATGGGCCCCAACCCTACCCATTTCTTTTTCAAGGCTTAGACTTGGATCATAACATGAATAAATATTTATGGTATAAACTTCCTACGAATATACATGTGGAAAATTTACGGGTAAATGAATTCTAATTCGATATATATATTATAGTATAGGTTAAGATAAAAATAGATTGGAATCCGCCGATGCCGATGTCTGAACCGGAAGTCCATATATCTAAATGTATGTAGATCTCCATAGGAGAGTCTAAGAAGGGGATGTTCTTATTTTAGATCGAACCAATTCAATTTGATGAATTATCCCGAAAGGTTCACGCCCGAATAGTGCTAGTTGATGAGAGTTACTTCGGAAACAAAAAAAAGAGTAAAGTCAAATTCGTTTGGGTTATTCTCTCAATTTCAATAAAAAGCACCTGGATCTAGTATGAGTTGGCGATCAGAACATATATGGATAGAACTTATAGCGGGATCTCGAAAAACAAGTAATTTCTGCTGGGCTTTTATCCTTTTTTTCGGTTCATTAGGATTTTTGTTGGTTGGAATTTCCAGTTATCTTGGTAGAAATTTGATATCTTTATTTCCATCTCAGCAAATCCTTTTTTTTCCGCAAGGGATCGTGATGTCTTTCTATGGAATCGCGGGTCTTTTTATTAGTTCCTATTTGTGGTGCACAATTTCGTGGAATGTGGGTAGTGGTTATGATCGATTCGATCGAAAAGAGGGAATAGTGCGTATTTTTCGTTGGGGATTTCCTGGAAAAAATCGTCGCATCTTCCTCCGATTCCTTATGAAAGAAATTCAGTCCATCCGAATAGAAGTTAAAGAGGGTATTTATGCCCGCCGTGTCCTTTATATGGAAATCAAGGGCCGGGGGTCCGTTCCTTTGACTCGTACCGACGAGAATTTGACTCCGCGAGAAATTGAACAAAAAGCTGCGGAATTGGCCTATTTCTTGCGTGTACCAATTGAAGTATTTTGAAATGATAAAAAGCTTTCTTTCCTTTCTTATCATTATCAGAAGGAAAATCCTCTCCCCCTTTCGATAGTTATAGCATAAAGCATAACTTATTTATTAACGGAGGGTTTACTCATAATGCTCATTCAAGCCAAAGTAGACGTATATGGTATGGAACAGCCATAAAAAACGAAATTTATTTATTGTTATTATTTCTTCACTTGAAGCTGAAGCGGGCTCTTACTTTTTTTCTTTTCTTTCTAGATTCAAGAATTAACCAACGAATCGCAAAACAAACAAACGGGGACTAGATTCGTAGGTTCGATACCTTGTAATAGAACTCATGCTTAATAGAAATCTTAGATCATATGGAATCGACGAAAGGGGCGGGTTCATTAAAAATTCACAGACGAAAAAAATGGCAAAAAAGAAAGCAGTCACTCCCCTTCTATATCTTGTATCTATAGTTTTTTTGCCCTGGGGGATCTCTCTCTCATTTCAAAAAAGTCTGGCATCTTGGGTTACTAATTGGTGGAATACTACACAATCCGAAACCTTTTTGAATGATATTCAAGAAAAGAGTATTATAGAAAAATTCATGGAATTAGAGGAACTCATCTTGTTGGATGAAATGATAAAAGAATACCCGGAGACATATCTACAAAAACTGAGTATAGGAATCCACAAAGAAACGATCCAATTAATCAAGATGCACAACGAGGGTCGGATCCATACGATTTTACACTTCTCGACAAATATAGTCTGTTTCGTTATTCTAGTTGGTTATTCTATTCTAGGTAATGAAGAACTTGTTATTCTTAACTCGTGGGTTCAGGAATTCCTATATAACTTAAGCGACACAATAAAAGCTTTTTCTATTCTTTTATTAACGGATTTATGTATCGGATTCCATTCACCCCACGGTTGGGAACTAATGCTGGGTTCTGTCTACAAAGATTTTGGATTTACTCATAATGATCAAATTATATCGGGCCTTGTTTCCACTTTTCCAGTCATTCTAGATACAATTTTAAAATATTGGATCTTCCGTTATTTAAATCGTGTATCTCCGTCACTTGTAGTGATTTATCA